GCTAATGTAGCTTAAATAAAGCATAACACTGAAGATGTTAAGATGAACCCTAGAAAGTTCCACGGGCACAAAGGCTTGGTCCTGACTTTACTATCAGCTCTACCCCAAATTATACATGCAAGTATCCGCACTCCTGTGAGAATGCCCTCAATCCCCTGCCCGGGGACGAGGAGCGGGCATCAGGCACGCATCCTGCCCAAGACGCCTTGCTATGCCACACCCCTACGGGAATTCAGCAGTAATAAATATTAAGCCATAAGTGAAAACTTGACTTAGTTAGGGGTTAAGAGGGTCGGTAAAATTCGTGCCAGCCACCGCGGTTATACGAAAGACCCTAGTTGATCAGCCACGGCGTAAAGGGTGGTTAAGGAAAACCAACAATAGAGCTAAAGATCCCCTAAGCCGTCATACGCACTCCGGGGCCACGAAACCCATACACGAAAGTAGCTTTACCAAATTTTTACCTGACCCCACGAAAGCTAAGGAACAAACTGGGATTAGATACCCCACTATGCTTAGCCCTAAACCTAGATGTAATTTTACAAGTTCATCCGCCTGGGTACTACGAGCACAGCTTAAAACCCAAAGGACTTGGCGGTGCCTCAGATCCACCTAGAGGAGCCTGTTCTAGAACCGATAATCCTCGTTGAACCTCACCATCTCTTGTTTTTCCCGCCTATATACCGCCGTCGTCAGCTTACCCTGTGAAGGCCCAACAGTAAGCAAAATGAGCACAACTCAAAACGTCAGGTCGAGGTGTAGCGTACGAGATGGGATAGAAATGGGCTACATTTTCTACAACAGAATACCACGAATGGCACCCTGAAATATAGTGCCTGAAGGCGGATTTAGTAGTAAAAAGCAAACAGAGAGTCCTTTTGAATTAGGCTCTGAGGCGCGCACACACCGCCCGTCACTCTCCCCTCCTATTCATAACACCCTAAAATACTTAATAAAATTAATCACACCACGGGGAGGCAAGTCGTAACATGGTAAGTGTACCGGAAGGTGCACTTGGAATAACCAGAACGTGGCTGAGATAGTCAAGCATCTCCCTTACACCGAGAAGACATCCATGCAAGTTGGATCGTTCTGAGCTAAACAGCTAGCTTAAACACCTAAATATACCCAACAACATCAATATATTTTATAAAACCCCCCAGAATTTAACTAAAACATTCTACCGCCTTAGTACGGGCGACGGAAAAGGCACCCATAAAGCAATATGAAAGTACCGCAAGGGAACGCTGAAAGAGAAATGAAATAACCCATTAAAGCACAACAAAGCAGAGATCAACCCTCGTACCTTTTGCATCATGATTTAGCAAGCCCATCTGAGCAAAGCGTACTTTAGTTCAAGACCCCGAAACTAAGTGAGCTACCCCGAGACAGCCTAATTATAGGGCCAACCCGTCTCTGTGGCAAAAGAGTGGGAAGATCTCCGGGTAGAGGTGACAGACCTACCGAACTTAGTTATAGCTGGTTGCCTGAGAAATGGATAAAAGTTCAGCCTCGCACTCCTCAGCTCACACAAAGTACATCTAACACATGAGCCAGAGAAACATGCGAGAGTTAGTCAAAGGGGGTACAGCCCCTTTGATCAAGGATACAACCTCTCCAGGAGGTTAATGATCATACTAAACAAGACCACCGCTCTAGTGGGCCTAAAAGCAGCCACCTAAACAGAAAGCGTTAAAGCTCGGGCGGACCAAAATCTATTATCTAGATATCATATCTAAAACCCCTAACCATACCAGGCCCTTCCATGCCAACATGGAAGAGATTCTGCTAAAATGAGTAATAAGAAAGATACCCCTTTCTCCTAGCCTAAGTGTACGCTAGATCGGACCAACCACTAGCAATTAACGAACCCAACCCAAGAGGGCAGTGCAATAAAATAAAACAACAAGAAAATCTCGCATACCCCCCATCGTTACCCCCACACTGGAAGGCCTACCTAAAGGAAAGACTAAAAGAAAAGGAAGGAACTCGGCAAACACAAGCCTCGCCTGTTTACCAAAAACATCGCCTCCCGCAAAAATCAATGTATAGGAGGTCTTGCCTGCCCAGTGACTACAAGTTAAACGGCCGCGGTATTTTGACCGTGCAAAGGTAGCGCAATCACTTGTCTTTTAAATGAAGACCTGTATGAATGGTGGAACGAGGGCTTAACTGTCTCCCTTTTCAAGTCAATGAAATTGATCTGCCCGTGCAGAAGCGGGCATAAACCTACAAGACGAGAAGACCCTTTGGAGCTTAAGATACCAAAGTCAACTATGTCAAGAGCCCTAAATCTAGGACTAAACTAAATAGCAACTGACCCTTATCTTCGGTTGGGGCGACCGCGGGAGAAAACAAAGCTCCCACGCGGACTGGGTTATTACCTAAAACTAAGAGAGACATCTCTAAGTCGCAGAACATCTGACCATAAAGATCCGGCCAATGCGCCGATCAACGGACCAAGTTACCCTAGGGATAACAGCGCAATCCCCTTCCAGAGTCCATATCGACAAGGGGGTTTACGACCTCGATGTTGGATCAGGACATCCTAATGGTGCAGCCGCTATTAAGGGTTCGTTTGTTCAACGATTAAAGTCCTACGTGATCTGAGTTCAGACCGGAGTAATCCAGGTCAGTTTCTATCTGTAATGCTATTCTTCCCAGTACGAAAGGACCGGAAAAATGGGGCCCATGTTTTATATACGCCCCACCCTAATTTAATGAAACCAACTAAATTAGACAAAAGGAGAGCACGCCCTGTAAAACAAGATAAGTTTACTAAGGTGGCAGAGCCCGGTAATTGCAAAAGGCCTAAGCCCTTTCAGCCGGAGGTTCAAATCCTCCCCTTAGTTATGCTAACCCTACTAGTTACTCACGTAATCAACCCCCTAGCCTACATCGTACCTGTTCTACTCGCAGTCGCCTTCTTAACTCTCCTTGAACGAAAAGTCTTAGGCTACATACAACTACGAAAAGGCCCAAACATCGTAGGCCCATACGGACTACTACAACCAATTGCAGATGGTATCAAACTATTTATTAAGGAACCAGTCCGCCCATCAACCTCCTCCCCCTTTCTATTTCTCATCACCCCTATCATGGCCCTAACCCTGGCCCTAACACTATGAGCACCAATGCCGATACCCTACCCAGTGATCGATCTTAACCTCGGTGTACTTTTTATTCTCGCTCTATCTAGCCTCGCTGTCTATTCCATCCTAGGATCAGGATGAGCATCCAACTCAAAATACGCCCTAATTGGGGCCCTACGTGCAGTCGCCCAAACAATCTCCTATGAAGTAAGCCTAGGCCTTATTTTACTGTCCATTATTGTATTTACAGGAGGGTTTACATTACAGATATTTAACACAACACAAGAAGCCATCTGACTGCTCATTCCAGCCTGACCACTAGCCGCCATATGATATATTTCCACGCTAGCAGAGACAAACCGAGCCCCCTTTGATCTAACTGAGGGAGAGTCAGAACTGGTTTCCGGCTTTAATGTGGAATATGCCGGAGGACCATTCGCCCTATTCTTTCTAGCCGAATACGCTAATATCCTTCTAATAAACACCCTTTCAACCATCCTATTTCTAGGGGCCGCCCACACCCCCACTATCCCAGAACTGACCTCCGTCAATATTATAATTAAAGCAGCGCTCCTATCAGTACTTTTTCTATGAGTACGAGCCTCGTACCCGCGATTCCGGTATGACCAATTAATACACCTAGTATGAAAAAATTTCTTACCAATAACCCTGGCCCTAATCCTATGACATACTGCCCTCCCAATTGCTTTCGCCGGACTTCCACCCCAACTATAGCACTATAATGGAGCCGTGCCTGAATACCTAAGGACCACTTTGATAGAGTGACTCACGGGGGTTAAAATCCCCCCGACTCCTTTAGAAAGAAAGGGCTCGAACCTATACCGTGGAGATCAAAACTCCAAGTGCTTCCACTACACCACTTTCTAGTAAGATCAGCTAATCAAGCTTTTGGGCCCATACCCCAAAAATGTAGGTTAAACTCCTTCTCTTACTAATGAACCCCTACATTATCGCAATTTTCCTATCAAGTTTAGGCCTTGGCACAACCCTCACTTTCGCTAGCTCTCACTGACTACTAGCCTGAATAGGACTTGAAATCAACACATTAGCGATTCTACCCCTAATAGCCCAACACCACCACCCACGAGCAGTAGAAGCCACCACAAAATATTTTCTCGCCCAAGCCGCCGCAGCAGCAACCATCTTATTTGCAAGTACCACAAATGCTTGAGCCACCGGAGAATGAGACATCTCTTATCTATCCCACCCAGCCGCAACCCTCATAGCCACAACAGCTCTAGCATTAAAAGTAGGACTAGCCCCCATACACTTCTGAATACCAGCAGTTCTACAAGGACTAGATCTTACTACAGGATTAATTATGGCCACCTGACAAAAACTGGCACCGTTTGCATTACTTATTCAAATGGCCCCATCCACCCACCCATATCTATTAACAACACTAGGGTTGCTCTCCACCTTGGTGGGGGGGTGAGCGGGCCTCAACCAAACACAACTACGAAAAATATTAGCCTACTCATCAATTGCCCACCTCGGCTGAATAGTTGTTGTACTACAATTTATACCACAACTAACTATTTTAACCCTAAGCATTTACATTATTATAACAGCAACAGCATTCCTTACATTTAAACTAATACACACCACAAAAATTAATACACTAGCACTAGCCTGGCCAAAAGCCCCAATCATTGCAACAACCACAGCCTTAGCATTATTATCCTTAGGCGGCCTCCCCCCTTTAACAGGATTTATACCAAAATGATTAATTCTACAAGAACTTGCAAAACAAGGACTTCCCCTCACAGCAACTATTCTTGCCCTCAGCGCCCTATTAAGCCTTTATTTTTACCTACGACTATGCTACGCAATAACTCTAACAATTTCACCTAGCACAAACAACACCACAACCCCATGACGCCTCCAAACCACACAAGCATCCCTCCCCCTGGCCCTACTAATAACTGCAACCCTCACCCTGCTGCCCTTAACCCCTGCAGCCCAAGCACTAATCTTCTAGAGATTTAGGATAGCAATAGACCAAAAGCCTTCAAAGCTTTAAGCAGGAGTGAAAATCTCCTAATCTCTGAATAAGGCTTGCAGGACTTTATCCCACATCTTCTGAATGCAACCCAGACACTTTAATTAAGCTAAAGCCTTACTAGATGAGAAGGCCTCGATCCTACAAACTCCTAGTTAACAGCTAGACGCTCAAGCCAGCGAGCATTCATCTATCTTTCCCCGCCGTTCTGGGCGGCGAGGCGGGGAAAGCCCCGGCAGACGGTAGTCTGCATCTTCGGATTTGCAATCCGATGTGAAATACACCACAAGACTCTGATAGGAAGAGGATTCAAACCTCTGTGCATGGAGCTACAATCCACCGCCTAACCCTCGGCCACCCTACCTGTGACGATCACGCGTTGATTCTTCTCCACCAACCATAAAGACATTGGCACCCTCTACCTAATTTTCGGTGCCTGAGCCGGAATAGTTGGCACAGCTCTAAGCCTACTAATTCGGGCAGAACTGAGCCAGCCCGGCTCCCTATTAGGCGACGACCAAATCTATAACGTCATTGTTACTGCACATGCCTTTGTAATAATCTTCTTTATAGTAATGCCAATTATAATTGGGGGCTTCGGAAACTGACTAGTACCTCTAATAATTGGGGCACCAGATATAGCATTTCCTCGTATAAATAACATAAGTTTTTGACTGCTCCCCCCTTCGTTTTTACTTCTGCTCGCCTCATCAGGGGTTGAAGCCGGAGCAGGAACAGGGTGAACCGTCTACCCCCCACTCGCCGGAAACCTGGCCCACGCAGGGGCTTCCGTAGATCTAACCATCTTTTCTTTACATCTTGCCGGAATCTCCTCTATTCTCGGAGCAATTAATTTTATTACAACTATTATTAATATGAAACCTCCTGCTATTTCACAATACCAAACACCCCTATTTGTTTGAGCTGTACTTATTACAGCCGTCCTTCTCCTTCTCTCCCTTCCTGTCTTAGCTGCTGGCATTACTATGCTCCTAACAGACCGAAATCTAAACACCACATTTTTTGACCCGGCAGGAGGAGGAGACCCAATTCTCTATCAGCACCTATTCTGATTTTTCGGCCACCCAGAAGTTTACATTTTAATCCTTCCAGGCTTTGGTATAATTTCCCATATCGTAGCCTATTATGCTGGCAAAAAAGAACCTTTCGGCTATATGGGTATAGTTTGAGCTATGATAGCCATTGGTCTTCTAGGATTTATTGTATGAGCCCACCACATGTTTACAGTTGGAATAGATGTAGACACCCGAGCATACTTCACATCTGCAACAATAATTATCGCAATTCCAACGGGTGTTAAAGTATTTAGTTGATTAGCCACCCTACATGGAGGCTCAATTAAATGAGAAACACCTCTTCTATGGGCCCTGGGTTTCATTTTCCTGTTCACAGTGGGCGGACTAACCGGAATCGTACTAGCCAACTCATCACTAGACATTGTACTACATGATACTTATTATGTAGTTGCCCATTTCCACTATGTCTTATCAATAGGAGCCGTCTTTGCCATCATAGGAGCCTTTGTCCACTGATTTCCACTATTTACGGGCTACACCCTGCACAGCACTTGAACAAAAATTCACTTCGGAGTAATATTCGTAGGCGTAAATCTTACTTTCTTCCCCCAACACTTCCTTGGGTTAGCCGGGATACCACGACGATATTCTGACTACCCAGACGCCTATGCACTTTGAAATACTGTCTCCTCTATCGGCTCTCTAGTATCCCTAGTAGCAGTTATTATATTCTTATTTATTTTATGAGAAGCCTTTACTGCTAAACGAGAAGTCCTCTCTGTTGAGTTAACCTCAACAAATGTAGAATGACTACACGGGTGCCCTCCCCCTTACCACACATTTGAAGAACCAGCATATGTGCAGGTTCAAACAAATTAACGAGAAAGGAAGGAGTCGAACCCCCATAAACTAGTTTCAAGCCAGCCACATAACCACTCTGTCACTTTCTTCTATAAGATACTAGTAAAACTGAACATTACCCTGCCTTGTCGAGGCAAAATTGCAGGTTAAAATCCTGCGTATCTTAAGCACCCCAGCTTAATGGCACATCCCTCACAACTAGGATTCCAAGACGCGGCCTCGCCTGTTATAGAAGAACTTCTCCACTTCCACGACCATGCCTTAATAATCGTTTTTTTGATTAGCACAATAGTTCTATACATTATTGTTATAATGGTTTCTACTAAACTCACTAATAAATATATTCTAGACTCACAAGAAATTGAAATTGTTTGAACTGTCCTACCAGCAGTAATTCTCGTACTAATCGCCCTTCCATCCCTCCGAATCCTTTATCTTATAGACGAAGTAAATGACCCACACTTGACTGTAAAAGCCATGGGCCATCAATGATACTGAAGCTACGAGTATACAGACTATGAAGACCTAGCATTTGACTCCTACATAATCCCCACCCAAGACTTAACCCCCGGACAATTCCGATTACTAGAGACAGATCACCGAATGGTGATTCCCATAGAATCCCCCGTTCGGGTGCTAGTATCAGCTGAAGATGTATTACACTCCTGAGCCGTCCCAGCACTAGGTGTTAAAATAGACGCTGTACCAGGCCGCCTTAACCAAACATCCTTTATTGCCTCTCGCCCTGGGGTCTTCTACGGACAATGCTCTGAAATTTGTGGTGCAAATCACAGCTTTATGCCAATTGTTGTAGAAGCCGTCCCCCTAGAATATTTTGAGAACTGATCCTCCCTCATGCTTGAAGACGCCTCACTAGGAAGCTAAATAGGGATTAGCGTTAGCCTTTTAAGCTAAAGATTGGCGACCCCCAACCGCCTCTAGTGATATGCCTCAATTAAACCCCGCCCCATGATTCGCAATCCTCGTATTCTCATGACTAGTTTTCCTAACAGTAATTCCACACAAAGTACTAAGCCACACCTTCACAAATGAACTTACAACACTAAGCACTGAAAAACTTAAATCTGAAACCTGAAACTGACCATGGCACTAAACCTATTTGATCAATTTATAAGCCCCACATTCATGGGAATCCCCCTAATCGCCATTGCTCTTACTCTCCCCTGAATTCTTATCCCCGCCCCCTCAAAACGATGGCAAGATAACCGAATAATTACCCTCCAAAACTGATTTATTAAAACCTTCACACAACAATTACTTACACCATTAAACCCCGGAGGTCACAAATGAGCCATAATTTTAACCTCCTTAATAATCTTTATTTTAACATTAAATATGCTAGGACTACTTCCGTATACCTTTACTCCAACAACACAATTATCCCTAAATATGGGCCTAGCCGTTCCACTCTGATTAGCCACAGTTATTATTGGACTGCGTAATCAACCCACCGCAGCACTAGGACACTTGCTCCCAGAAGGAACCCCCGTATTACTAATCCCCATCCTAATCGTCATCGAAACCATTAGCCTTTTTATTCGACCATTAGCACTAGGTGTACGACTTACAGCCAACTTAACAGCAGGTCACCTGCTCATCCAATTAATTTCAACCGCAACAATTGTAATAATGCCCATAATGATAACAGCAGCAGCCTTTACCGCCATTCTCTTGGCCCTTCTCACCCTTCTAGAAGTTGCAGTCGCCATGATCCAGGCCTACGTGTTTGTACTCCTACTAAGCCTATATTTACAAGAAAACATCTAATGGCCCACCAAGCACACGCATATCACATGGTTGACCCAAGCCCATGACCCCTAACCGGCGCAGTAGCTGCTCTTTTAATAACATCAGGTCTTGCAATCTGATTTCATTTCCACTCAACCACACTAATAACCCTGGGATTAGTACTTCTACTCCTCACAATGTATCAGTGATGGCGAGATATTATCCGGGAGGGCACCTTCCAAGGACACCACACACCGCCCGTCCAAAAAGGACTGCGGTACGGAATAATTTTATTTATTACATCCGAAGTATTTTTCTTCCTAGGCTTTTTTTGAGCCTTCTATCATTCCAGCCTTGCCCCCACCCCTGAGCTGGGAGGATGCTGACCCCCCGCCGGCATTACTACCTTGGACCCATTTGAAGTTCCACTCCTTAACACCGCTGTTCTGTTAGCGTCTGGTGTTACAGTAACTTGGGCTCACCACAGCCTAATAGAAGGCGGACGCAAACAAGCCCTTCAATCCCTCACTTTAACAATCTTACTAGGATTTTACTTCACTGCCCTCCAGGCCATAGAATACTATGAAGCCCCCTTTACCATCGCTGATGGGGTCTACGGCTCCACGTTCTTTGTAGCCACAGGGTTCCACGGACTACATGTCATTATCGGCTCAACCTTTCTTGCCATCTGCCTCCTTCGACAAGTTCAATACCACTTTACATCAGACCACCACTTCGGATTTGAAGCAGCCGCTTGATACTGACACTTCGTAGACGTCGTATGACTATTCTTATACGTATCTATTTACTGATGAGGCTCATATCTTTCTAGTATTAATGTTAATACGAGTGACTTCCAATCACCCAGTCTTGGTTAAAATCCAAGGAAAGATAATGAACTTAATTATAATTATTCTGCTTATCACTACAACCCTATCTGTTGTACTAGCTCTAGTATCATTTTGATTGCCCCAAATCAGTCCTGATGCCGAAAAACTATCTCCATACGAATGTGGTTTTGATCCACTGGGCTCTGCACGACTGCCCTTCTCTTTACGCTTTTTCTTAGTTGCTATTCTATTTCTCTTATTTGACCTAGAGATTGCCCTACTGCTACCACTTCCGTGAGGTAACCAATTACTCAACCCCACCCACACCCTCCTATGGACCGCAGCCGTTCTCATTCTACTCACTTTAGGCCTTATTTATGAATGAATACAAGGAGGGCTAGAATGAGCTGAATAGAGGGTTAGTCCAAAATAAGACCTCTGATTTCGACTCAGAAAATTGTGGTTTAAATCCGCAACCCCCTTATGACACCAGTACACTTCAGCTTTACTTCAGCATTTATATTAGGACTTATAGGCCTGGCATTCCACCGCACCCACCTCTTATCTGCCCTATTATGCCTAGAAGGAATAATATTATCACTATTTATTGCCCTAGCCCTATGGGCGCTACAACTAGAATCAACTGCATTTTCTGCTGCCCCCATACTATTACTAGCCTTCTCAGCCTGTGAAGCCAGTGCAGGCTTAGCCCTCTTAGTCGCCACAGCCCGAACCCACGGAACCGACCGCCTCCAAGCCCTAAATCTACTACAATGCTAAAAATTTTAATTCCAACAATTATGCTATTCCCCACAATCTGATTAACCCCTGCAAAATGACTATGAACTACTACAACCACCCAAAGCCTAATCATCGCCCTGATTAGCCTCAGCTGACTAAAATGAGCCTCTGAAACGGGCTGAAACACCTCCAACCTTTATATAGGAACCGATCCATTATCCACACCCTTGCTGGTCCTTACCTGCTGACTCCTTCCCCTTATAATCCTTGCCAGCCAAAACCACATTAACCCAGAACCAATAAATCGCCAACGAACCTATATTACACTACTGGCCTCCCTACAAACTTTTCTTATTATAGCATTCGGCGCTACCGAACTTATTATATTTTATGTTATATTTGAGGCCACCCTAATTCCTACCCTGATCATTATCACCCGGTGAGGTAACCAAACCGAGCGCCTAAACGCAGGAACATATTTCCTGTTTTACACCCTAGCCGGATCTCTCCCACTACTAGTGGCCCTTCTCCTCCTACACCAAAATACAGGAACCCTATCAATACTAATTCTCCAATATTCCCACCTCCCAACCTTAACTTCATGAGGAGATAAGGCATGATGAGCAGGCTGCCTAATTGCCTTCCTCGTAAAAATACCCCTATACGGGGTACACCTGTGATTACCGAAAGCCCACGTAGAGGCCCCCGTAGCCGGATCCATGGTTCTGGCAGCAATTTTACTTAAACTGGGGGGCTACGGCATAATACGAATAATAGTCATACTAGACCCACTTTCCAAAGACATGGCATACCCCTTCATCATTTTAGCCCTGTGGGGTATTATCATGACAGGGTCCATCTGCCTGCGACAAACAGACCTAAAATCACTAATCGCCTACTCATCTGTTAGCCACATGGGTCTGGTTGCAGGAGGAATCTTAATTCAAACCCCATGAGGCTTTACTGGAGCAATCGTCCTCATAATTGCCCACGGACTAGCATCCTCAGCATTGTTTTGCCTTGCCAATACAACTTATGAACGAACACATAGCCGAACAATAATCCTTGCTCGAGGTATACAAATAATTTTCCCACTAACAGCCATTTGGTGGTTTTCCGCCAATCTAGCAAACCTAGCCCTACCCCCTCTGCCCAATCTAATAGGGGAACTCATAATTATTACAGCCATATTTAATTGATCCCCCTGAACATTAGTCTTAACCGGAGCAGGTACCCTAATTACAGCAGCATACTCCTTATACCTATTTCTAATAACCCAACGTGGCCCCCTACCGCTGCACATTACAAACCTTCAACCTTTCCACACTCGAGAACACTTATTAATGGCCCTTCACCTTATCCCAATCTTTCTCCTCATCACAAAACCTGAGCTAATATGAGGCTGATGGTACTGTAGATATAGTTTAAACAAAACATTAGATTGTGGTTCTAAAAACAGAGGTTAAAGCCCTCTTATCCACCGAAAGAGGCCAGAAGCAATAAGGACTGCTAATCCGTATCCCCATGGTTAAAATCCATGGCTCATTCGAGCTTCTAAAGGATAACAGCTCATCCATTGGTCTTAGGAACCAAAAACTCTTGGTGCAAATCCAAGTAGCAGCTATGACAAATCTGGTAATATCTACCTCACTAATTATTATACTAATTACCCTCACTTACCCCCTTGCAATAACACTCGACCCCAAACCTCAGGCCCCAAACTGAGCACTCACACACGCAAAAACCGCTGTAAACACCGCATTTTTTATTAGTTTAATCCCCTTAATAATTTTTCTAGACCAAGGAACAGAAAGCGTTGTTACCAATTGAAACTGAATAAATATTATAAGCTTTGATATTAACATTAGCTTCAAGTTTGACCACTACTCCCTCATCTTCACCCCCATCGCCCTATTTGTAACCTGGTCCATCCTAGACTTTGCATCATGATACATACACTCCGACCCCTACATTAACCGATTCTTTAAGTATTTACTACTATTCTTAGTAGCCATAATTATTCTAGTAACCGCCAACAACCTATTTCAACTGTTCATTGGCTGAGAGGGGGTTGGTATTATGTCATTTTTACTAATCGGCTGATGATATGGCCGAGCCGATGCTAACACAGCAGCCCTCCAAGCAGTACTCTACAACCGAGTCGGAGACATCGGATTAATTTTATCAATTGCCTGAATCGCAACAAACCTTAACTCATGAGAAATCCCACAAATCTTCTTAGCCTCCAAACATTTTAACCTAACCCTGCCCCTTATCGGCATTATTATTGCCGCTACAGGAAAATCAGCCCAATTTGGGCTACACCCATGACTGCCCTCAGCCATAGAAGGTCCAACCCCTGTATCAGCCCTACTCCACTCAAGCACTATGGTGGTTGCAGGAATCTTTCTCCTAGTACGATTACACCCACTGATAGAAGACAATCAACTAGCCTTAACCACTTGCCTATGCCTGGGCGCCCTAACCACCTTATTTACAGCCACATGTGCCCTAACCCAAAATGATATTAAAAAAATTGTAGCCTTTTCAACATCCAGCCAGCTGGGCCTAATAATAGTAACCATCGGACTTAATCAACCCCAACTAGCCTTCCTACATATCTGCACACACGCCTTTTTCAAGGCCATGCTGTTTTTATGTTCTGGTTCAATTATTCATAGTCTCAACGATGAACAAGATATTCGAAAGATGGGCGGACTACATAAGCTAATACCATTTACATCTTCCTGCCTAACAATTGGTAGCCTTGCACTCACTGGTACACCCTTCCTAACAGGATTCTTCTCAAAAGACGCAATTATTGAAGCCTTAAATACCTCCTACCTAAACGCCTGAGCCCTAGCCCTAACCCTTATTGCTACCTCCTTCACTGCAGTCTATAGTTTCCGAGTCATCTTCTTTGTTACCATGGGGTCACCCCGATTTACAGCCCTCTCCCCAATTAATGAAAATAATCCAGCAGTAATTAACCCAATTAAACGGCTAGCCTGAGGAAGCATTATTGCAGGACTAATTATTACATCAAACTTCTTACCATCAAAAACACCCATTATAACGATACCACTAACACTTAAACTAGCCGCCCTAGCAGTCACAATTGCAGGCCTATTAACTGCAATAGCCTTAACATCCACAACCTCAAAACAATTAAAAATTATACCCTCCCCCTCCCTACATAATTTTTCAAATATACTAGGCTTTTTCCCATCAATCACTCACCGCTTTGCTCCCAAACTTAACCTTACCTTTGGAGGACATGCCACCAACTTTGATCGCCAATGATTAGAAATTGGACCAAAAGGCACATCAAACCTTCACTATAAGATGTCCTCAGTCCTAGATGACGTCAACACCAACATCGTTAAAATTTACCTGACGATATACCTCTTAACCACCGCCTTAATCATTATTCTACTTGTGATAACCTAAACTGCCCGCAAAGCCCCCCGGCTCAACCCCCGAGTCAATTCTAAAACCACAAAGAGACTTAATAACAACACCCATGCACTCACAACTAATATACCCCCTCCCACAGAATACATTAAGGCAACCCCTCCAGTATCCCCCCGCACTATAATAAATTCTTTAAACTCATCTACTACCACCCAGTGTCCGCCGTATCAATTATCCCAAAATCACCACATCGCAGCCCCAACCCCAAATAAATAAGCTAAGACATAACCTTTTACTGAACGAACCCCCCAAGTCTCTGGAAAGGGCTCAGCAGCTAAAGCTGCCGAATAGGCAAATACAACCAACATCCCTCCCAAATAGATTAAAAACAACAATAAAGACAATAGTGACCCCCCATGGCCCACCAACACTCCACACCCAACTCCTGCCGCAACAACTAAACCCAAAGCAGCAAAGTAAGGAGCAGGATTAGAAGCTACCCCCACCAAACCAACCACCAAACTTAACAGAAATAAATTAAAAAGATAAATCATAATTCCCACTCGGACTTTAACCGAGACTAATGGCTTGAAAACCCACCGTTGTCCTTCAACTATGAGAACTCATGGTCACCCGAAAAACCCACCCGCTATTTAAAATTGCCAACGACGCCCTGATCGACCTCCCTGCCCCCTCCAATATTTCTGCATGATGAAATTTTGGCTCCCTACTTCTACTATGCTTAATGATGCAAATCTTAACAGGACTATTTCTAGCCATACACTACACCTCCGACATTACAACCGCATTCTCCTCAGTTGCCCACATCTGTCGTGATGTAAACTACGGATGGACCATTCGAAACATACATGCCAACGGAGCCTCATTCTTCTTCATCTGCATCTATTTACACATTGGCCGAGGCTTGTACTACGGCTCTTACCTTTATAAAGAAACATGAAATATTGGCGTTGTACTACTACTGCTGGTAATAATGACAGCATTTGTAGGCTACGTACTCCCATGAGGACAAATATCCTTCTGAGGGGCTACAGTAATCACAAACCTCCTCTCAGCCGTACCATACATAGGAGACGCCTTAGTGCAGTGAATCTGAGGCGGATTTTCTGTAGACAATGCAACACTAACACGATTCTTTGCATTCCATTTTCTTCTGCCATTTGCAGTGATCGCAGCCACACTTCTGCACGCCCTTTTCCTTCACGAAACAGGATCCAATAACCCAATCGGACTCAACTCAGATGCAGACAAAATCTCATTCCACCCGTACTTTACATATAAAGACCTGCTAGGATTCATTATTTTAATTACAGTACTAGCATCCCTCGCCCTATTTTCGCCCAACCTACTAGGAGACCCAGAAAATTTTACACCCGCTAACCCCCTAGTCACACCCCCACATATTAAACCAGAGTGATATTTTCTATTCGCCTACGCCATCTTACGGTCCATCCCCAATAAACTAGGAGGAGTCCTAGCATTACTGTTCTCAATCCTAGTCCTTATATTAGTCCCCCTCCTCCACACCTCCAAACAACGAGGCCTCACCTTCCGCCCCCTCGCCCAACTCCTATTCTGAGCCCTAGTGGCAGACGTAATAATCTTAACATGAATTGGAGGCATACCCGTAGAGCACCCATTTATCATCATTGGACAAGTCGCTTCTATCATCTACTTCATACTATTTCTAGTTATTAGCCCATTAACAGGCTGATTAGAAAATAAGTCACTCAACTGACGCTGCCCTAGTAGCTTAGTGTTAAAGCACCGGTCTTGTAATCCGGAAATCGAAGGTTAAAATCCTTCCTAGTGCCCAGAAAAGAGAGATTTTAACTCCCACCTCTAACTCCCAAAGCTAGAATTCTCAGTTAAACTATTTTCTGATAACATTGCATGCTAACGCATGTGTTACATGTATGTACTAGTACATATTATGCATAATATTACATATATGCATGTAATACACACCATTAAGCCGACCACAAGAATATATTAACACATTTCTCCTATCAACATCAACCTAAGGGATTACATAAGCATTAATATTTCCTTCAGAAGAATATTCTTTAAAGTTGATAAATTGATTAAATCCCATAACTCCATCACAACTGTTTCTATGCCGGTCCCAGCTAAAATAGATATTCAATATAATATGTAGTAAGAAACCACCTACGAATTATATCTAAAGGTATATTATTCTTGAAAGGTCAGGGGCAACTATTGCGAACATCGCATAGAGTGAACTATTACTGGCATTTGGCTCCTATTTCAAGGTCACACATTTATTAACCCCCATAACTTGAAGCTACCCGGCATCTGGTTAATGCTGTAGTGTCGATAACTCCATGACCCACCATGCCAAGGCGTTCTTTTAAATGCATCTGGTATCTTTTTTTTTTCTATCACTTTCATTTTGCATAGTTCATGCATCCAGCTCCAATGACTGACAAGGTTGAACATTTCCTTGATTTAGAAGAACTAATTGTAACACTTCAGAAACATTATTATAAGAATTACATATTTTTAAATCAAGGACATAACATATTGTTATTATCATCATTCTTATATAAGATACCCCCTTTCTTCGTTTCTTCGCGACAAACCCCCCTACCCCCCTACGCCGAGCGAATCCTAATATTCCTGTCAAACCCCTAAACCAGGTAAGACTCGATCAACGAAATCAACAAGTATTGATATGTGTTGTGTATATATTGTTACATATCAAATTACACTGTATA